GATTGATCAATGTGTGATATTCCGAATCCTCATTACTAATGGAATCGAAAGGATCTCTGGATTGATCAGAAGATCCTTTCGATTGGCTAGAATCCGTTACTTGAACGAAAATAGATTTTTTCGAACCATATTGAATATTTGACGATACATTCCGTACCTTGCTAAAAAACCGATCCTTGTTTACCAACCACACATTGTCTAACCAAATCCAATTCTCTCTCGCTACGTTCCCCAAAAAATCCGATTCGTGCTGATTCTTCCCCCAACTAACGAAGAGATCTTGGCGGAATTGCCACATATGAAATTGAGCACAATTTTGCAAAGAAATACCCCACTTGTTTCTCGAGAAGAGATGGGAAACATGCTCAATATCGTTTGATTGAATAGTTGCCTCGGCTCCTTGTTGTTTGAAGAAACCCTCCACTTCAATTGGTCTTTTTTCACGAAAAGCAGACATGAGATAACAAATCAAGTGTTTCACTAAGATTTCGAATAGCCGCCCCGAATTCAAGTTGATTATATTTCGCTTCTTCCTCGGAGAAAGACGATCAAAGAATTCCCAATCAAGGTCCTTGCGGATCGGATCATCTGTATAGGATACAAAAAGAAACTCCAGATATTTGATATCTTTCTCTTTGAATGAGATCTCAATTCCAGCTACGGTTTCATTAGATATCTTACAACTAGAATCCCTCTTTTTTCCGATCCGGTTCCTCCACCACCGCGAACCCCAGTTAGATTCCGGCATGATACACCTTTTAGTTATTGGGAGAACCCAAGTACTCTCTTTCGGATCCATGAAACAACTCTCAGAGATCTTTTTCCCTTTTGGAAGATACAGGAGCGAAACAATCAACCTATTGATATTGGAAGACCAAAAAGATTCTTCCAATGTATCATTTCTGGGTCCTATGGAATTCATAGGTATAGGAAGAAGCCCCATCAAATAGAGATTTTTTCTTTCGACCATATTTCGATTGTTCAGACGATATATAAGGACCGCTACTACAAGCAGTACTACACCTTTGATCGTGAAATATCGATTCCTTGTTGAACCCTGTGAACCGTGTGAAAGTAGGATCCTCCAAATTCGGAGGTCAAAGAGTTTCATAAAACGTTCTTGGTGGAAAAAAATGTGAGTGAAAGATCCCACTGAATCAAATTTGGTCCATGAATCTAAGAAATAGTGAGAATTCTTATTCTTGATCTCTCTCAATATCTCTTTCAATTCGAGGATCCAGAATTTGAATTGACGTCCCCATACTTCCGTCGATTCGATTATCCTTAAAATTTTTTTTTTCATAGATTTGATTCCTCCTATAAATTTGATCTCAATTGGCATTGATGTACTTTCATAGATTTGATTCCTCCTATAAATTTGATCTCAATTGGCATTGATGTCCTTTCATTGATTTTATTTCACTAAATATTTGATGTCAACTGGAATCCCTGTTAATTACTTTACGATAATTCCTGTTAAGCATCCTGAGAATTCTTGATCTCTCTCAAGTCGAAGATCCAGGATTGGCATTGATGTCCTTTCATGGATTTGACTTGACTTCTCCTAAAGATTTGATTATAATTGGAATTGGGTTATTTACTTTACGATAATCCCTGTTAAGCATCCATGGCTGAATGGTTAAAGCGCCCAACTCATAATTGGCAAATCCGCAGGTTCGATTCCTGCTGGATGCACGCCAATGGGAACGTTCAATAAGTCTATTGGAATTGGCTCTGTATCAATGGAATCTCACACCATCCATACATAACGAATTGGTATGTTATATTCATACTATAACATATGAAGAGTAAGAACTAGAATTCTTATCGATACTGGAACTAATAGGGAAGAAAATGGATTTATGGATGGAATCAAATATGAAGTCTTTACAGAAAAAAGTATTCGGTTATTGGAGAACAATCAATATACTTCTAATGTCGAATCAGGATCAACTAGGACAGAAATAAAGCGTTGGGTCGAACTCTTCTTTGGTGTCAAGGTAATAGCTATGAATAGTCATCGACTCCCGGGAAAGGGTAGAAGAAGGGGACCTATTATGGGACATACAATGCATTACAGACGTATGATCATTACGCTTCAACCGGGTTATTCTATTCTAACTCTTATACAGAAAAGAACTTAAATCAAAATACTTAATAACACGGCGATACATTTATACAAAACTTCTACCCCGAGCACACGCAATGGAGCCGTAGACAGTCAAGTGAAATCCAATCCACGAAAGAATTTGATCTATGGACAGCATCATTGTGGTAAAGGTCGTAATGCCAGAGGAATCATTACCGCAGGGCATAGAGGGGGAGGTCATAAGCGTCTATACCGTAAAATCGATTTTCGACGGAATGAAAAAGACATATCTGGTAGAATCGTAACCATAGAATACGACCCTAATCGAAATGCATACATTTGTCTCATACACTATGGGGATGGTGAGAAGAGATATATTTTACATCCCAGAGGGGCTATAATTGGAGATACCATTGTTTCTGGTACAGAAGTTCCTATATCAATGGGAAATGCCCTACCTTTGAGTGCGGTTTGAACTATTAATTTACGTAATTGGAAGTAACCAATTAGGTTTACGACGAAACCTAGAAATCGATCACTGATCCAATTTGAGTACCTCTACGGGATAGACCTCAACAGAAAACTGAAGAGTAACGGCAGCAAGTGATTGAGTTCAGTAGTTCCTCATATAAAATTATTGACTCTAGAGATATGGTAATATGGAGAAGACAAAATTGTTTGAAGCACGGACAGAACCGGAAGCACCCCTTGTTTCAAAGAGAGGAGGACGGGTTATTCACATTTCATTTGATGGTCAGAGGCGAATTGAAAGCTAAGCAGTGGTCATTCTAAAGATCCCCCGGGGAAAAATAGAGATGTCTCCTACGTTACCCGTAATATGTGGAAGTATCGACGTAATTTCATAGAGTCATTCGGTCTGAATGCTACATGAAGAACATAAGCCAGATGACGGAACGGGGAGACCTAGGATGTATAAGATCATAACATGAGTGATTCGGCAGATTTGGATTCCTATATATCCACTCATGTGGTACTTCATCATACGATACGATTCATATAAGATCCATCTGTCTAGATATCATCATAGACATCCAGAAAGCCGTATGCTTTGGAAGAAGCTTGTACAGTTTGGGAAGGGGTTTTTATTGATCAAAAAGAAGAATCTACTTCAACCGATATGCCCTTAGGCACGGCCATACATAACATAGAAATCACACTTGGAAAGGGTGGACAATTAGCTAGAGCAGCAGGTGCTGTAGCGAAACTGATTGCAAAAGAGGGTAAATCGGCCACGTTAAGATTACCATCTGGGGAGGTCCGTTTGATATCCAAAAACTGCTCAGCAACAGTCGGACAAGTGGGTAATGTTGGGGCGAGCCAGAAAAGTTTGGGTAGAGCCGGATCTAAGTGTTGGCTAGGTAAGCGTCCTGTAGTCAGAGGAGTGGTTATGAACCCTGTAGACCATCCCCATGGGGGTGGTGAAGGGAGGGCCCCGATTGGTAGAAAAAAACCCACAACCCCTTGGGGTTATCCTGCGCTTGGAAGAAGAAGTAGGAAAAGGAATAAATATAGTGATAGTTTGATTCTTCGTCGCCGTAAATAGGAATATGAATATGGAAAATCCAATAGAATAGGTTTCTTCATATTTACAAAAGAAAAAAGGAGAAATCAACAACTGTGACACGCTTACCCCAAAAAAATCCTTTTGTAGCTAATCATTTATTGAGAAAAATTGAGAAACTAAACATCAAGGAGGAAAAAGAGATAATATTAACTTGGTCTCGGGCATCTACCATTATACCCACAATGGTCGGACATACAATTGCTATCCATAATGGAAAAGAACATTTACCTATTTACATAACAGATAGTATGGTCGGTCACAAATTGGGAGAATTCGCGCCTACTCTAACTTTCAACGGACATCCGAAAAAGGATAATAGATCTCGCCGTTAATTTAATAAAGTGAAGTAGGCGCTCATCATTCATTGGTGAGAGGTGAACCTTATGTCAAAATGGAGAAAGTGGAAGAGGGTTTTGCAAAAGACAAAGACGAAGGAGAGCTCAATTACACAAGTAAGAGCTGTAGCTCAAAATATCCGTATGTCTGCTCACAAAGCACGAAGAGTCGTTGATCAAATCCGCGGGCGTTCCTACGAAGAAACACTTATGCTACTTGAACTCATGCCTTATCGAGCATCTTATCCGATTTTCAAATTGGTTTATTCTGCAGCAGCAAACGCTAGTCACAATAAAAGTTTCAACGAAGCCGATTCAGTCATTAGTAAAGCCGAAGTCAATGGAGGTACTATCATGAAAAGGTTAAAACCCAGGGCTCGAGGACGTAGTTATCCGATAAAAAGACCTACCTGTCATATCACTATTGTAGTAAGGAATAGCTCTCAAAAGAAAACGGATGAAATATCTATTTAGAAACAAAAGATATATGGAAAAATCTTATAATAGAAAAATATTTAGAGAAAGGGAGGAAGAGAGAACAAAAATATGGGTCAAAAAATAAATCCACTTGGTTTACGACTTGGAGAAACCCAAAAGCATCGCTCCCTTTGGTTCGCACAATCAAAAAGTTATTCTCTGGGTCTCCAGGAAGATGAAAAAATACGGGATTGTATCAAGAAGTATGTACAAAAAAATAGGAAAATCTCCTCGGTTTTTGAAGGAATTGCACATATAGAAATTCAAAAAAAAATCGATTTGATTCAGATCATTATCCATATTGGATCCCCAAATTTATTAAAAGAGAGTCGAACGCGAGGAATTAAAGAATTACAGATCAATGTACAAAAAGGATTGAATTCTGTGAACTGGAAACTTAACATTGCTATCACAAAAGTTACAAAACCTTATAGACAACCTAATTTTCTTGCAGAATATATAGCTCTACAATTAAAGAATAGAGTTTCCTTTCGAAAGGCAATGAAAAAAGCTATTGAATTAGCTAAAAAAGCAGATACAAAAGGAATTCAAGTGCAAATAGCAGGGCGTATCGACGGAAAAGAAATTGCACGCGTCGAATGGATCAGAGAAGGTAGGGTACCCCTACAAACCATTCGAGCTAAAATTGATCATTGTTCCTATACAGTTCGAACTATCTATGGAGTATTAGGAATCAAAATTTGGATATTTGTAGACAAGCAATGATGGGACTTTCCTTGCCATTCTATTCAGTGATAGAACAAAAAAGGGCAAACTATTCTTTTTACCTTCAATGAAAAGTGAGCAATTATAATTATATAGGGTTGAATAAAAAATTCGATTGAACTCCTGGTAGAATTGCTATGCTTAGTGTGTGACTCGTTGGTTTTTCTTTAGAGTTGGGAATCCAAAAAATGGACTGGACCCTAACTAATAACTATAGAACTTATAACCAGCTCATTGCTTCGTATTATCGATATCCAAGGAACCAGTTACTATATGATGTATCAATCATATAGTTGTAGCAACTGAAATCTTTTTTTCATAAATGAAAAATCTCATTCATTATGGGTTGTGAAGTGAAAATAGAGGGATGTGGGTAAATGGAAGGATGAGAGAAAGAGAGAAGGAAAATCTAAATGATATAGAATTCCAATATGTATGGTCTATTATAAAAAATCTCATACTAATAAAAGGCAGTGTGATAAAGCATTAATACGGATTCTTCCATAATTAGACAATTCATAGAAAAAAATACAAATAATAAAGAGCTTCGAGTCAATAGAGACTGAGGAAATTGACTTGGGAACGAATTGGAATTGTGGAGCTCCATTGCAGAGTTCAGGCCTAGCCATTAATCGAGAAGCTATGGGAACGACGGAACCTATGACTGCAGAAGATTCTATTGAAAACAGAATCCCAACGAATCATTGGGTGGGATGGCGGAACCAACCGGGAACCCATTGATTTATTATGGGAGGCGATGGGTTAACCCTACAAATGAAGCAAATATGAAAAGAGTCAATATTCGCCCGCGAAATCCCTATTCAATTGCAAATTATTAGCCGATTCGGTAAGGATCAAGGATTCGTTAGAAACAAAAAAAAAGAAAGGCATTTATATATATACAAATATATGGAAGAAATGTATAGAAATATAGAAAGATCTATATATCCGTATACATCAAGTATACAAGATACACAGATTCCTATGTGACAGATTCAATATCAATAAATCCCACGATTTAGTGTATTTTTTGAAAAAAAAAAAAAAACACACGTGTATCTGTAATATTGTTGAATCGTTTCATTCGCGAGGAGCTGGATGAGAAGAAACTCTCATGTCCGGTTCTGCAGTAGAGATGGGATTGAGAAACAACCATCAACTATAACCCCAAAAGAACCAGATTCCGTAAACAACATAGAGGAAGAATGAAGGGAATATCTTATCGAGGCAATCATATTTGTTTCGGGAAATATGCTCTTCAGGCACTTGAACCCGCTTGGATCACATCTAGACAAATAGAAGCTGGGAGACGAGCAATAACACGATATGCACGCCGTGGTGGAAAAATATGGGTACGTATATTTCCCGACAAACCTGTGACTGTAAAACCTACGGAAACACGTATGGGTTCGGGGAAAGGAGCCCCTAAATACTGGGTATCCGTTGTTAAACCGGGTCGAATACTTTATGAAATGGGTGGAGTATCCGAAACGGTAGCCAGAGCAGCTATTGAAATAGCTGCATACAAAATGCCTATACGAACGCAATTCATTATTGCAAGATAGGGGTGTGGAACCGGATATTTGTGATGAAAAAGACAATCGCATATTTAGATTTCCTTATTTCTATTTTTGGACAGACAATATTTCCTTCTTTTTTCCTTCGACCTTGGCATTGAAAGAAGAGATTCAATTCAAAAAAAAAATGATATGATTCAACCTCAAACCCATTTGAATGTAGCGGACAACAGCGGGGCTCGAGAATTAATGTGTATTCGAATCATAGGAGCTAGTAATCGCCGATATGCTCGTATTGGTGACGTTATTGTTGCTGTAATCAAAGAGGCAGTGCCCCATATGCCTCTCGAAAGATCAGAAGTGATCAGAGCTGTAATCGTACGTACCCGGAAAGAACTCCGACGTGACGACGGTATGATAATACGATATGATGACAATGCAGCAGTTGTCATTAATAAAGAAGGAAATCCAAAAGGAACTCGAGTTTTTGGAGCAATTGCTCAAGAATTGAGACAGTTGAATTTTACTAAAATAGTCTCATTAGCTCCTGAAGTATTCTAAATACTAGTGGGTCGGACTATGATATAGTCGGTTATCTGAAATGGATCAACCAGTAGATTGTGTTTTAGGCATATACTTTTAACAATTCGTAAATAAATAATGTAAAATTTACATAAAAAAAAAAAAAAAAACAGAACATGTTGATTATATCAAAACGAGGAGACACCAATAATTCGAGTTCGACATGAATAGGGATACTATTGCCGATATATTAACTTTTCTAAGAAATGCCGACACGGATAAAAAAGGAACGGTTCGAATAGCATCTACTAAGATCGCCGAAAGCATTGTGAAAATACTTCTACGAGAGGGCTTTCTTGAAAACGTTAGAAAACACCGGGAAAACAACAAATCTTTCTTGGTTTCAACCCTGCGACATAGAAGAAATAGGAAAGGAACATATAGAAAGATTTTCAAGCGTATCAGCCGACCCGGTCTACGAATCTATTCCAACTATCAACGAATTCCTAGAATTTTCGGTGGAATGGGAATTGTCATTCTTTCGACTTCTCGAGGTATAATGACAGATCGAGAAGCTAGACTAGAAGGAATTGGAGGGGAGGTTTTGTGTTATATATGGTGATCCCTCTGGTATCCGAATTGGATCCGCAACTTCGTCTATTTATGAAAAAAGAGAGGAAGGATAGGTTGTTTAATATCACCCGTCCTTACCTTTATTTTATTAGTTTCTGGTTCAAGGAGGTTACTCAAAATGAAAGAGAAAGAAAAAAAATCGATTTATGAGGGTTTAATTACTGAATCGCTTTCAAATGGTATGTTTCGGGTTCGTTTAGATAACGAGGATCTGATTCTCGGTTATATTTCGGGGAAGATCCGACGAAATTTTATACGGATACTACCAGGAGATAGAGTTCTAATTGAGGTGGGTCCCTATGATTCAACCAGGGGACGTATAGTTTATAGACTTCCCAAGAAAGATAAAGATAAAGATAAAGATAAAGATTCGAACAACAATTAGGAACAATTAGGTGTGGATGACTTTTTAAACATTCCTTGGTGGAAATACAATTCGAGGTTCAAAATTTCAAGAGATTTATTTTCTTACAAGGAGTAGATTCGGAATTAAGGTAAGGAATAAAAAATATGAAGATAAGGGCCTCGGTTCGTAAAATTTGTGAAAAATGTCGACTGCTCCGTAGGAGGAGACGACTTGTAGTAATTTGTTTCAATCCGAGACATAAACAGAGACAAAAGTAATCTCTCTAAAAATAAAAAGGGATTTTCTAAAGGACCCGACGGACAAATAAAGGATCCGTTTTGATATGAAATGGATATATCCGTATATCTTTGACTCCTATTTATGAGATGATAAAATATGACAAAAACTAGACCAAGAATTGGTTCACGTAGGTGGGGGCGTATTGGTTCACGTAAGAGTGGACGTAGAATACCAAAGGGAATTATTCATGTTCAAGCGGGTTTCAACAATACTATTGTTACTGTTACAGATGTGCTAGGTCGGGTGGTTTCTTGGTCCTCCGCTGGTACTTGTAGATTCAGAGGACCAAGAAAAGGGACACCATTTGCTGCCCAAACCGCAGCAGGAAACGCTATTCGTACAGTAGTGGATCAAGGTATGAAACGAGCAGAAGTCAGGATAAAGGGTGCTGGTATCGGAAGAGATGCGGTATTACGAACTATTCGTAAAAGTGGTATACTGGTAAGTTCCATACATGACGTAACCCCCATTCCATATAATGGATGTAGGCCTCCTAAAAAAAGACGTGTGTAGAAATAATAATTGAGCAGATTTCAAGTATATAGAAAGAAACACTTCAATCAGCTGAAAAATTAAAAAAAAAAATGACTCGAGAAAAATTCGAAGTATCCACTAGGACACCCCGTTGGAAGTGTATTGAATCAAGAATCGACAGTAAGCGACTTTATTATAGCCGTTTCATTTTGTCTCCACTTATGAAAGGCCAAGCAGATACAATAGGTATCGCGATGCGAAGAGCTTTGCTTGGGGAAGTAGAAGGAACGTGTATCACGCGTGCAAAATTTGAAAACGCACCACACGAATATTCTATGATATTTGGTGTTGAAGAATCTGTATATGAAATTTTAATGAATTTGAAAGAAATTGTATTGAGAAGTGATCTGTATGGAACTCGCAACGCATCCATTTGCGCCAGGGGTCCTGAAATCGTAACTGCTCGAGATATCATCTTACCAACTTCTGTGGAAATAGTTGATACTGCACAGCATATAGCTAGCCTGACGAAACCAATTGATTTGCGTATTGAATTACAAATTGAGAGGAGTCGCGGATATCGTATGAAAACCGCGAAAGACTATCAAGATGGAAGTTTTCCTATAGATGCTGTATCCATGCCTGTTCGAAATGCAAATTATAGTATTCATTCTTTTGGAAATGAAAAACAAGAAATACTTTTTCTCGAAATATGGACGGATGGAAGTTTAACTCCTAAAGAAGCACTTTACGAAGCTTCTCGTAATTTGATTGATTTATTTATTCCTTTTCTAGATGCGGAAGAACAGGATCTAAATTTTGATCTAGAAGACAATCAAAAGGGGTTTCAAGGCAGGTTTAATACATCCCCCCTTTTTACCTTTAGTAATAAACTGCATAATCTAATAAAAATGGAAAGAAAAGAGGCATTAAAACATATTTTTATCGACCAATTAGGATTAAGTCGCTGGACCTATAATTGTCTAAAAAGGTCCA